TCTCCGTAATTTTGATAGAAGGATTCCGGCTACCAGCGCAACGTAATCAACTTCATTCGTTAGAACAGCTTCCATTGAGTCTCTGCACCTATCTTTTTTTATTGTAGTTTTATATTATAAAAACTATAAATTAAACCCTTTTTCTCAAAATAAAGATTTGGCTCAGGATTGCCCATTTTTAATTCCGGGGTTTCTCTGAATTTGGAAGTTATCACTTAGCAGGTTTCCATACCAAGGCTCAATTTAATCAAGTCCGTAGCGTCTACCGATTTCGCCATATCCCCTTTTGCGACAGGATCCAGTTGTAATTCTATTCAATTCTTTTATTTATTTTATTTATCTTGGAATCAAATCATTACGTTGAATTTATTAGATAATGATTCTTATATCTAAAAGTGTATGCCACTATTTTTTTTTTTTTGGCCATTCTCTATCATTTCCATTGTATTGAATGAACCCTATTTGTTCCAATCGGACATGATTCTATCATTTCGGACATGATTCTATCATTGATGCGCCTCCAATTCAATATGAATAGATATATCCCACCTCTATATCTCTCTTCCCTTAATTTTGACTTTAAAAGCGCAATTTGTAATACTGAAAGGATCGATACTCAATTACTTATTTTTTTTTTTTTTCGCCCTATCTTCTCTGAATGACAACAAAGGAATGTCTTAATTATAATTTTAATTATATCTTTATAATAATAATATCTTTAATTCTTATCTTATGAATGGATTCACTATCATTAATATTATATAATATATTATATAGTATAATTAATTATATTATTTATTTAGAGATAATTAATAATTATTTAGCATAATTTGCTATAACTGTTCTAAGAAATAATTAGACTTTTCTAAAATAGAATATCAAATTCAATTTGATATTCTATTCTTACATCAAGTAATAATTATGGAAATATTATGTATTTTTAAGTATTATTATTAAGTAATAATTAATATTATGAATTAAAATAAAAAAAAGAAATATTAATTAAAATAAATTAATAGCTAATATATTAAATCTGGTAGTTTCCGGACTCCCTATTCACTATTTCTATTTCTGCTATGTGAGCCCGCTTAGCTCAGAGGTTAGAGCATCGCATTTGTAATGCGATGGTCATCGGTTCGATTCCGATAGCCGGCTTTTATCTATCTATTTTTTCATGATTGATAATATCTTCTCCCCCCTTTCTTCAAATATTGGTCGCTGATCTATTATGTCGTGTTAACTTGCAACTATGAATAAAAAATAGATTGGAATGGAGCAATTAGATCTATACAGAACAAATCATAAAACAGAGACTTAACTTCCTTACTATCATATACAAAAAATATAGATATTGATACAATGCATTTCATTCTATTTTCATTCTACTTTAGTATTGTATACTTCAGTAGATTTAGCCTTGCTTTGTTTATCCTTTAGTTCAGTCTTAATTTAGATTTTTCTTTAAATTTTTCAATAAAAAAAAGGAGTTTTATGTCTCGTTACCGAGGGCCTCGTTTCAAAAAAATACGCCGTCTGGGGGCTTTACCAGGATTAACTAGTAAAAGGCCTAGATCTGGAAGTGATCTTAAAAACCAATTGCGTTCTGGGAAAAAATCGCAATATCGTATTCGTCTAGAAGAAAAACAGAAATTGCGTTTTCATTATGGTCTGACAGAACGACAATTACTTAGATATGTGCATATCGCTGGAAAAGCCAAAGGGTCAACAGGTCAGGTTTTACTACAGCTACTTGAGATGCGTTTGGATAACATCCTTTTTCGATTAGGTATGGCTTCAACCATTCCTGGAGCCAGACAATTAGTTAACCATAGACATATTTTAGTTAATGGTCGTCTAGTAGATATACCAAGTTATCGTTGCAAACCTCGAGATATTATTACTACGAAGGATAAACAAAGATCGAAATCTCTGATTCAAAATTATATTGCTTCATCGCTCCGGGAGGAATTGCCAAAACATTTGACTATTGACTTATTCCAATATGAAGGATTAGTAAATCAAATAATAGATAGTAAGTGGATTGGTTTGAAAATAAATGAGTTGTTAGTCGTAGAATATTATTCCCGTCAGACTTGAACCTAATGAAAATAACAAGAAAGGTTCAGACAATTTGACTTTATACCATACCCTTTTTTTGTCGAAGGAAATAGATTTAAGAGCCTTGATCCACATTTTTTTTTTCTTATTCACGTATCACAAATGGATCGGCAGTAGGATTTTTTTTTTTTTTTGCTTTTCCCATATTTATATTTTACGTACCACAGTAATGTAATTAGGAATAGAGAATCTCTATCAAATCAAATAAAGTTCTTACTTACTGTTGGAATAATGCTATCAATTGTTATTTGAATTTGATTTGATACATTGTGATCAGTAACGTTGATGACTCGATAGAAACGGAAAGAGAGGGATTCGAACCCTCGGTAAACAAAAGCCTACATAGCAGTTCCAATGCTACGCCTTGAACCACTCGGCCATCTCTCCTACATAATAATAATCTTATTATTGACCAGAAACCGAGTGAAGTGAATAGCGAGTCATTCATATTATTTATTCCAGTACGGGTAGGACCCATTACTGGTTACATAGGACTAAAAGATTCCTTTCAAATTTCATATTTCTCAACACCAATTTACTTAATGGATTTTGATATTTCAATTGTATGACGCATACGCATTATGCAAACAAAAGAGTATGGTTACTCTCCTCTATTTTATCATGGAATTCTTATTCCATTCTTTATTTTTCCTCTTTTGATTATAACCAAATCAAAACTTTTCGAGTTACCAGAATCTATAGTAAAATAAAGTCCTTGGTTAGTCAACTTAGAGAAAATCGTAATAGTTCTGTTTATCAGTATACTACTTAATTTGTAGGAAATCCAATCTCATTCAAATATTTCATCATCCCCCCTTGGGCACAATTTGAGCGGAATATCCACATCTTTTTTTAGAATTAGTCTATTTTTATGATATTTCGTACTACTGTACAATTCGGATAATTTTCCTTTGGGAAAATGAGAAGAATTATAGAATGGATTGTTAATTATGCCTAGATCCCGGATAAATGGAAATTTTATTGATAAGACTTCTTCAATTGTAGCCAATATCTTATTACGAATAATTCCGACAACTTCAGGGGAAAAAAAGGCATTTACCTATTACAGAGATGGTGCGATTTGATTTTTTTTCTTGCTTTTTTAGACCTTAATCTGAGAGAGAGAAGCGTGGTTCGGGATAGAAAGAAACAAATTTTTTTTAAACCAACGCTTGGTGAAGGTGAAGTTTAAAGATAGAACAATTCCTTCTGTCGTGTATCCTCGATTGATACGGCTTCAGATGCTTTAATTATCGATTTTAGTATTGAGCGAAAGGTTACACCTATGGGTTCTGGATTGCGGGTCAATACTACGCCACTAGTACCAATGGGCGGCATATGAGGAAGAAGCACTACTCTACGGAATCAACAACACGAAAACTTTGTTATATTATAAATCACCCCTTCCCCTTCTCGGTATTGGGACTAATAAGAATGAATGGTTGGGACAACAAACATCCATCTCGTTTGTACTTTGGATACCCATATAACCATCAAAGATTGTTGAAGTGACTGATTCCTGGAAATAGAAGGCGTTGTGAACAAAGAAATTGTTGGAGTGACTATTTTCATCTAGCACTAATACAATTGGTGTTAAGAAAAGACCTCTTTCGGGAAGGCTGGCTAGAAATTTCTTGTAAAAATACTAGCCCCCATCAGTTTATAAATGAGAATAGTGAAATCTTGATTCCAGAGATTATGTCCCTTAGTACTATGCACAGAGGGGAGGAGCCGTATGAGATAAAAATCTCATGTACGGTTCTGGAACGGAGATTCTTTGAATAGAATGAACGGCCGTAACGGATGTCGGCTCAATCCGAAGGAAATTATGCGGAAGCTTTACAGAATTATTATGAAGCTACGCGACCAGAAATTGATCCCTATGATCGAAGTTATATACTCTATAATATAGGCCTTATACACACAAGCAACGGAGAGCATACGAAGGCTTTGGAATATTATTTCCGGGCACTAGAACGAAACCCATTCTTACCACAAGCTTTTAATAATATGGCCGTGATCTGTCATTACGTGCGACTATCTCCATTATAGAAAAAAAATAAAGGCTAGTAAATACTAGAATAAAATAGGCTTTCTACATATGTATCGTCCAAAGCAACGATTTTTATCAGCTGTAGCAAGGAAAAATACTTCAAATATAAATGAATAAGTACGCCTATATACTCTATGGATAAAGGATCGAATTGATAGAGAAAGCACCGTAAAGATCAATTAGCAAGTTATTAGGTCGATACAGTTAAGAACTGCTTACTTATGTCATAATATGAGATATAAAGTTAGGAATCTACTTATGTAATAGAGTCGATCTACTAAAGTATTGAGCAGCGGTGTAGCATCAGATCCCAAAGATAGTAAGTTCTTTTTTCTTACTCTTACGGAGGAAAGTCTTTTTCAAAAATTCTATATGAATTTCATATTATGAGATGAAACCGAGATAGTTACCTTTCAGAAAATCCTAACGATATAGGGGGAGTTAATTCTTATGAAGGTAGGAGAAAAGATAAAACTGATTATTGATCAAAATTAGAGTTTGAAACTTATGTAATTAACTTAACTTCGTCTGGTTAACCCAAGAAAACTAGGATAGGTTTATGAAAAATCTAATTCAGTTAGCATAGGGTAGATTAAAAAGATGGGACACAAAAAGAGTCGATTGCTGAGCCGTATGAGGCAGGAAACTCTCAAGTACGGTTCTAAGGGAAGGAATTTAACCACCTATTCCGACCGGGGAGAACAGGCCATTCTACAGGGTGATTCTGAAATTGCGGAGGCTTGGTTCGATCAAGCTGCTGAGTATTGGAAACAAGCTATAGCGCTTACTCCAGGTAATTATATTGAAGCACATAATTGGTTAAAGATCA